ATGAAAAGTGAGGATTGTTGTATGGATTGACGACTTTATTCAACTAATGCTAAAGAAATTGGAACTCTTTACTTAGTATTTGCTATATTTGCAGGTATGATAGCTACAGGATTTTCAGTTTTAATTAGATTAGAATTATCTTCACCTGGTGTTCAATTTTTACAAGGAGATCATCAATTATTTAATGTAATAATAACTGCACATGGATTATTAATGTTATTCTTTATGGTAATGCCAGCATTAATTGGAGGATTTGGTAATTATTTATTACCTATCCATATTGGAGCTCCAGATATGGCAAACAAAAAGGAGTTCCATGGGTTAAATATAAGATATTATAGCAATAAATTTAAAAATAATATATATAAGGGATATTTAGCTGGTCTATTTGAAGGAGACGGACATATTTGAATTCAAAAACCTGAACAAAAAAAGAAACATAATCCAAGATTTTGTTTAACTTTTGGACTGAAAAATGAACCATTAGCTAAAAAATTATTAGAAATAATAGGATCAGGATTTATAAAATATAAAACACGAGATAATGCTTGTGTTTTAATTGTTTCACCGGTAATAGGTTTAAAAAAAGTAGTTCATTTATTAAATGGTGAATTAAGAACACCAAAAATACATCAACTTCATAATTTAATAGACTGATTAAATAAAAACCATAATACAAATATTATTAAATTACCATTGAAAGATAGTTCTTTATCAGGAGATGGTTGATTAAGTGGATTTATAGATTCAGATGGTAGTTTTTTTGTACAAAATACTATAAGAGAACACAAGATAAAAAATAGAAAAATAACTTGTAGATTAAGAATTGAACAAAGAATGTTAGATCCTATAACTAACAATAGTTATTTTAATGTTTTAACGGACATATCAAATTTTCTTCATTGTACATTATTGACTAGAAAACAAAAGTCTACAGGTAATAAATACTATACTTTAACAGCTTCAAGTCAAATGTCTCTAGATGTAATAGTAAATTATTTAGATAAATACCCACTATTTTCAAGTAAATATTTGGATTACAAAGATTGAAAAGAAATAGTTTTATTAATATTTGAAAACAAACATTATACAGAAGAAGGTATAAATAAAACAGAATCTGTAAAAAATGGTATGAATAGACAAAGAACTTACTTTACTTGAACCCACTTAAATTTATTATCTTTATAATTTACATATTATTATATTTAAACCCTAAATTGGGAAATGCCGTTAAAAAGTGTAAATTTTTTATTTATTACTTCGCTATATGCATAGAATCTCTCGAAATTGGAATTAATTTTCCAGTTAACAGATACATAGACAGCTAATTGAAGTTTAAACTTATAAAGTTGTATTTTCAACTGAATTAGTCGTAATACTTATGTATACATGGGAAGAATATGCAGGAAACCAACAAAATTACAAATGAACAAGACAAAAACAAAACAAAAACCAAAACAAACCAAAAACAAAAACCAAAACAAACCAAAAACAAATTTTTCAGTAACTAATCATATCTAATTTTATTTTAGATTTAAAAAAACAAAAAATTATTAATTTTATATTAAAATCTTAAATAAGATTTAAATTAATAATTACGCTTTGGTAATAAAACAAAAATTAATATAAAAAACAAAAATGAAATTTAATTTATTATTTGACAATAATTTAACCGATTATGGTATTTTAATCGGTTGTGGACTTATCTTAGGCTGTTCTTTATTTTATTTAATAAGAAATAATTATACTGCTATCTCTTCAAAAAATATAGAAGCTTTAACAAACGAAGAGATAGAAGCTATAGTTAACGAAAATGCAGTAACTATAATTAATAATGAAAATATAGATGCTATAATTGACAGTGATTCTGATTATGATACAGATGTAGCATCTGATTATCAAAGTACATCTGATGATGAAAGTATAATAGATCTTAATGATCTAGATTTATTTTTCATGCCAGATGTAGATTTTAATATATGTTCAATTCAGGAATTAAAATTTTTTGAGATAAGTAGCATATATTCTAGAGAAATTGCTGCAAAAGCGGTAAGTGACGAACAATTAATGGATTTAATCTGTAGTTTTCCAGAAAGAGAATTACTTACAAATACAATTAATGAATTAATCCTTCTAATTATCACTTATACATAATATTAGATAAATTTATATCTAATATATAATATTTTATAAATTTTTCTTTAATATATAATATTAAATACATTTGTATCTAATATATAATATTTTTTTTTAAATTTGTATATAAATTTTTAATTATTTATCCCCTGCTTAAATAAATTCTTTATTAAAAGAGTAAACAAGACAAAGGTGTATAAATTTTTGAACAATTATATAATAAATATTTTAATATTTTGTTTTTAAAATTTGTAATTTTAAGTAGGCTCCTCAGAGACTACACGCGAAGCCCCTTAAATTTTTTTAATGTCAGTAATTTTATTTTAAAAAGACTCGGCAAGTTAAGGGTGAAGACATAGTCCGTCCAGGTAGGAAACTACTTCTTTAATTCAATTTAATTGACTTTAATAGTTGTAAAATTGAGCAATAAAGGTTTGACTTGATAGTCAAATGGTTAAAAGATTTCCAAGGTTAAATAATATAAGTTTTTGATTATTACCTCCTTCATTAATTTTATTATTACTTAGTGCATTAGTAGAAAATGGAGCAGGAACAGGATGAACAATATATCCACCATTATCAGGAATTCAAGCACATTCAGGTGGATCTGTTGATTTAGCTATTTTTAGTTTACATTTAACAGGTGTATCTTCACTATTAGGTGCTATTAATTTTATTACTACAGTTTTAAATATGAGAACTAATGGTATGAGTTTACACAAATTATCATTATTTGTATGAAGTGTATTTGTAACTGCTATTTTATTATTATTAGCTTTACCTGTATTAGCTGGTGGTATAACAATGTTATTAACAGATAGAAATTTTAATACTAGTTTCTATGATCCGGCAGGAGGTGGAGATCCTATATTATTCCAACATCTTTTCTGATTCTTTGGACATCCTGAAGTTTATATTTTAATTATACCTGGATTTGGTATAGTTAGTCAAGTTGTATCTACTTTCTCAGGTAAACCAATCTTTGGTTACTTAGGAATGGTATATGCTATGTTTTCTATTGGAATATTAGGATTCTTAGTATGATCTCATCATATGTTCAGTGTAGGTTTAGATGTAGATACAAGAGCTTATTTCACTGCAGCTACAATGGTAATTGCTGTACCTACAGGTATTAAAATATTCTCTTGAATTGCTACATTATATGGTGGTAGTTTAAGATTTACTACACCTTTAATATTCACATTAGGATTCTTAGCTTTATTCACAATAGGAGGTGTAACTGGAGTAATTTTAGCTAATGCTTCATTAGATTTAGCTTTACATGATACTTATTATGTAGTAGCTCACTTCCATTATGTATTATCAATGGGTGCTGTATTTGCTATATTTGCTGGATTCTATTTCTGAGCACCTAAAATAATAGGAAAATCATATAATGAATTATTAGGAAAAATTCATTTTTGAACATTATTTGTAGGAGTAAATACTACTTTCTTTCCTCAACACTTTTTAGGTTTAGCGGGTAAACTTACAATAAATACTTTAATAAAATACAATATAATTTTTAAATTAACTTTAGTTTTTTTAATTTTTTTACTATCTAAATCTTTAGATTTTTATATTTTGATAAATAATGTTATACCATTATCTATATCTCTAAAATATAGAAACAGTAAAAATCTGAAGTTCCCTAACGGTCCACATAAAAAACCACAATGATTAAATAATCCCGTAAGAATTTATGAAAATCCTAATTACTACAGAAATTTGATAGGTTCTGAAAATAAAAAACATTCAATAATTTATCAATGATTAAATCTTATAACAGGAAAAATGTATGTAGGTAGTGCTTGAAACGGTTCCTCTAGACTTCTGAGCTATTGAACACCCAGCATATTGCGAAGAAAATATCCTATTTACCATAACATTAATAATTATGGTATTCACAATTTTGCTTTAGCCATCTTAGAAGATTTAGGTACTTCAGGTCAAGTTACAAAAGAATTTATACTTTCAAGAGAACAATTTTATTTAGATATGTTATTTAATAAATATCCAAACTTAGTTCTTAACTTATCTAAAGTGGCAGGTTCAACAAAAGGTTATAAACATAGACCAGAATTCGGTTTAAGTAGAAAAGGTGAATTAAATCCAATGTTTGGTCTAAGCAAATCTAAAGAATTTTTAGGAATGCAAATTAGAGACAAAAAAGGTCCTAATAATCCATTATTTGGTAAAATTAAATCTCCTTCTACTATAATTAAAATTACTAAAATTGTTTATGTTTATAATTGCTTGGATATGTCTTTAATTGGAGAATATTCAACAGTAAACTGCGCTAGAAAATTTAAAATGGGAAATGATACATTAACCAAATATATGAAAAGTGGTTTACCTTACAAAGGAAAAATATTTAGTAGAGAAAAACTTAATTAAAGTGTTTAAAAATAAGAAAATAAGAAAATAAGAAAATAAGATATTAATTAAATTATCCCCTTGCTTAACCGGCAAGTTAAATAAGATAATAAAACACTTTATTTTGTGTTAAATAAAATAATTTTAAATTTTATATTTGTAATAAAAAGAAGAAAAACAAAAATAAAAACCCCGAAAATTTAGAAAAATTCTAATAAATATTCAACTAATTTACCCCCTTTCTTAATGATTATATAAAAGGGTAAACAAGACAAGTATTTAGAATTTTATTGTCTACTTGTTTGTTTACGTTTTATCTTTAAATATATTTCTTATTTTCTTATTACCTATTTAAAGTATTTAAACATGCCCCAAGTGGTATACAAGCGGTTAATTTGTATATTACTTGAAAATTGGGTGAATTGCAAGAAAAACCTATAATTAGGTCAACTTGCAGCTTATCTTATTACGAAGGAATATAATGTGTTTTTCATTATAAAGTAATAAGCGAGTTCAACGATTAACGAGTGAGTCACTTCAACAATAATCTCGATACAAGCGCCCAACAATTATATTTAGTATAATTGATGACATAATCTGAACCTGATAGTAATATTAGGAAATAGGGTTTAAATTCCCCTATGTTAACATTAATTGATGCCTAGAAGAATTCCAGATTATCCAGATGCCTTTAGTGGATGAAATCAAATATCAAGTTTTGGTTCATTAATTTCAATAATGGCTACTGTATTATTTGGTTATATTATTTATGATATTTTTGCTAATGGAAGTCCAGTTAATAATAATCCTTGAAATGTACCTTCTTATTTTACATCTACAGAACAATTTCATAATGAAACAGAAACAACTACAACATTAGAATGAACTTTACAAAGTCCTATTCCATTCCATGCTTTCAAAATGTTACCTGTTCAATCTTAAATTGAGATTTGATATTAAGTTATATTTTTGCTTAAAACTTTTTTAATTTTTAATTAACAGTTCATTTTACTAAATTTTACCCCCTTTAGTTGTATTTTATAATTAATATTTTAATAATATTATATTAATTATAATTTTGGTTTTGAATTTTTAGAATTTAATCAAATTTTAGTAAGAATTAATTCTAACATTCTAATAGATATTTAAAAATTAAACTAAAAACAACAAAATTCGTTTTGTTTTAATATAAATTAATTATAAATAGCCATTAAATAAAAGAGCATTGTATTAATATTTCAAATCTTTAATTAATATTTAATTCATTTCGTTTTTAATAAAAATTTTATTAAATTGAATTTAAGAAAATCAAAACAATAATTAAAGACTGTAGCATAATTGGTAATGCAATTCGCTCATAATGGATGGTATAAGGGTTCAATTCCCTTCGGTCTTATTTTATTTTTAATATAAATTTTAATTAAAAATAATATTAAAGGGTACTTGGTCGAGTCTGGTTTATGGCGCTCGTTTTGAAAACGAGTACTTGAATAAAGTCGTGAGTTCAAATCTCACAGTGTCCGATAATTCTTTAAAGAGAATTAAAAACAATAAAAAACATAACATAAATTAAATATTAATTTAAAAGAAATGATTATATAATATTTTAAAAGAAGAGGATAATTATATAAACCTCTGTAAAAGATAAAAATATTTTTATTTATTGTTGTTTTAAACTTAAAATCACAAAACTAATTTATGTCTTAAAATAAAATCCCTTTAAAATATTCTTTTGATTTATTATAATTTTCAAATCAAATCAAAAAATAAAAAATTCAAAATAATAATAAAAATATTATTATAAATCTATTTAATTTTATTATAATTATAAAAAATAATAATAAATAAATAGACACTCTAGTCGTAAAAATCGAATTAATAACTCAAATCTAAAAAATGCTTAGTTTATTATTATTAATACCTATAATAGGTAGTTTATTATTATTAACAATACCTGAAGATTCTATAAAAAATAAAATCAGAATGAAAAGAATAACATTAATAACTATGTTAATAAATTTCTTAATCTCAATATATATCTGATTAGAATTTGATTCAAGTACTAGTCAATATCAATTTGTATATGAATTTATAGAATTAAGTTATTGTCATTTAAATATAGGTATAGATGGTATATCATTATATTTTGTATTATTAACAACTTTTGTAAGTCCTATAGCTGTATTATCTAATTATAATAATATAAATAAAAATTTAAAATATTTTTTAATATCATTTTTATTATTAGAAACATTACAAATAGGAGTATTTGTAGTATTAGATTTATTATTATTTTATATATTCTTTGAAAGTGTATTACCTATTTTATTTTTAATAATTATAGTATATGGTTCAGGTGAAGCTAGAATAAGATCAGCTTTATTATTATTTTTATATACTTTAGCTGGATCTTTGTTTATGTTATTAGCTATACTTCAAATATATAGTTATGTAGGATCAACTGATTTTCAAATAATTTCATTATCAGAAATTAATTTAAATAGTCAAAAAATCTTATGATTAGGATTCTTTATAGCTTTTGCAGTAAAAACTCCATTATGACCTTTAACAGGATGATTATATAGAGCTCATGCTGATAGTCCTTTAGCTGGTTCTATATTATTAGCTGCTACTATATTAAAATTTGCTACTTATGGTTATTTACGAGTTTTAATTAATTTCTTACCCGATGCTACTAATTATTTTTCTCCTTTAGTTCAAACTATTGCTATTATAACTTTAATTTATGCTTCTTTAGCTACAATTGTTCAACAAGATACTAAAGCTTTAATTGCTTATTCAAGTGTTGCACATATGAGTGTTGTTATATTAGGTTTATTTTCTAATACAATTCAAGGTATTGAAGGTGCTATTTTATTAGCTTTAGCTCATGGATTTGTTTCTCCTGCTTTATTTATTTGTGTAGGAGGTATAATTTATGATAGAACAGGAACTAGAATAATTCATTATGTAAGAGGTTTAGTAACTTATATGCCTGTATTTACTATATTATTTTTCATTTTCACATTAAGTAATACTGGTATACCATTAACTTTAAATTTCTTAGGTGAACAATTATCTTTAATTGGAATATGAGAAAGAAGTCCTATAATTGCAGCTTTAGGTGCTACTGGTATTGTTTTATCTGCTATTTATTCTATTTATTTATATAATAGAATTTCTTATGGAACTTATTCTCCTCATTTAAAACCTATTAAAGATATTTCTAGAAGAGAATTTATTTTATTAATAACTTTATTAATTCCTACTGTTTTATTAGGTATTTTCCCTAATGTAATATTAGATGGTTTACATTTTTCTATTTCTACTTTACTTTTTAATGTTTAATTCTTATAGTTTTAGTTTTAAATTTTAGAATTTAATTTATTATTTAACTTTAAAATTTACCCCCTTTAATTATTAATAATTAATTATAATAAAATTTTTATTTTTATCTTATTAAAAATATAATTGAAAATAAAAGAGCATAGTATTAACGGTTAGTATGACGATCTTCAAAATCATTGGTAGGTGTTCGAATCACCTTGCTCTTGTTTAAATTTTTTTATTATTTTATTGTTTTTATTAATTATTTAACTATTTTTATTATTTTTAAAAGAAATAATTAATAAATTTAATTAATAAAATTAAGGGATGTTAGCTTAATTGGTAGAGTTTCTAATTGTCATTTAGAAGGGTTCCAGTTCGAATCTGGAATATCTCGCTTTATATTATTAAAACCAAAATACAAAACAATGACATGATAATATATAATTTTATTTATTTATTAAAACACAAAAAGAATAATTAAATTTATAATAAATTAATTATTAATTATTAAAAATAATAGTCTTATTTAATAGGGAATAAATTATAAATTTATATTATTAAAATATTTTATTAAATAATTGTCTTCGTTATTAAAATATTTTAATTGTACAAAACAAAAATATTTTAATACTAATTTTAGAAACCAAAAAAAAATTAAATTTATAAAAATGATAATAAATACAAAATTAATTAGTTTAAATACTAATAAGATTAGTTTAATCTTAATATTAAGTTATTTAATATTATTAAATTATAATATTAATATATTAATAACATTAATAACATTTCTAATAATAAAAAGAATATTAATAAATAATTATGAACAAAATAAACAAAATTATAATGATTCTTGCTTATTCTTAAAAGTTATATTTCTAAATATTTTAATATATTATTTATTTTATATTTATTTAATAAATAATGTAATTTATATGGATAGTACAGAATATTTAACTTTATATAATAATATATATATTAAAGGTTTAAATTCTTTAGTTGAAATTTATGGGGAACTTATTGCTTATGCTGTAGGAGTAAAATTATCTAGTATTTATTTAAAAATATCACCAACTGAACCAACATTTTATTTTCATTTTGGTTTAGGTGTAGGACCTACTTTAGATTTAACAGTTCACCAAGAATTATATGATTCACCTGGAGATTCTAGTTTTAAAAATTATGTTTTATTAACTGTTGAAAAAGTTGAAGATCATATTAATTTTCTTAAAGATATGGTTCCTTATCATCATAAACATTATAAAATCTCTAAAATGACAAATATGGAAAATAATACTACTATTATAAGTGGAGATGCTCCAACTAATATTAATGTAGTTAATATTCATTGTTCTTTAGAACCTGGAGATATTTATGTTAATTTTTTTAACTTTATTGAAAATTTAATTTTTTTTACCTCAGTTATTTTTTATTTTTTATTCTTAAGTTTTTTATTTATTTTTTTAATTATTAAAATTATTAAATTTATTAGATTTATTAAAATTTTATAATATTTTATAATATTCTAATTAGAATATTTAATTAGATTTTTCTGTCTTTATTCTTTTTTAATATTATTTTAATTTCAAATTTTAATTAAATAATTATTAAAACACACACAAAATTAAAATAATATTATATTTTATATATTTACCCCCTATTAATTTAAAAATAAGTTAATTTTTGTTTTATAAAAGTATATAAGAAAATAATAATTTTTGTTTTTTATTTAATATATTATTAAAAATTTAAATTTTTAAAATAAAACGAGTATAGTTAAGTTGGTATAACCTCTACCTTCCAAGTAGATGTGATCAGTTCGAATCTGATTACTCGTATTCACATTAATAAAATAAAATAATAAAAGTGTATGTTATTATAAATATAATATACTTTAGACGCTATTTTATTAAAATTATTTAAAAAAATGTTAGCAGCAGCAAAATACATTGGTGCAGGTTTAGCTTGCTCAGGTTTAATTGGAGCTGGAGCAGGAATTGGTTTAATCTTCTCTTCATTAATCGCTTCAACAGCTAGAAACCCTCAAATAAGAGGTCAATTATTCAGTTTTGCAATCTTAGGATTCGCTTTAGCTGAAGCTACTGGGTTATTCTCTTTAATGATTGCTTTCTTATTATTATATTCTTAATTATATTAAGAAATATTTAATAATATTTGACAATTAATTTAAATATTTAACCTTATATGAATCAAATAATTCATTTAATTTTTTTAATTAAATTCATTATTTTAAAATATTATATTTTATATATTTATCCCCTATTAATTTTTATAATATAAAGTATAAAAGATTCTTATATTTTAATAAAAAACAAAACAAATAATTTATTTTATTAATTAATCTATATTTATATTAAATATCTAAAAAAAAGATTTAAAAGAAGAGGAAAATATTTAATTATATTTATCCATCTGAATAGACTGATAATATAAAATAAAACAAAATATTATTAGATCCCTAAATTAATTAATTAATTTAGACTTTGTCACATTAACCCTTAATTATATAAGAAATATAAACAAACACAAAATGAATCAAAAAACTAATTTAAATATTAAATTAAGTCCTATCTATGGTTTACCTCTGTTAAAAAAACATATAAATAAAGGAATAACTAACATCTCTGTAGAAAATATAATAAATCGATATAAGGAAATAGAATTAGAAAGTACAAAATATGTTACTAGTAAAAAAGCTAATAAAAAATTACAAACAATAACTGAAGTAAGTGATATTATAATTAATTCTAATAAATCTCCATTAAATTTATTAAATAAAAAACAATTAAATTTATCTAAATCAGAAAATTTAAATAATGAATTGACTAAACCAATATTAAATGAATCAAATTCAATATTAATGAATGAACAACAATATATAAGATTACTTAGTCCATTTAATTCTAAATTAGCAAGTTATACTAATCATATATATACATTTACTAATAAACCTTATAAACAAATAAATAAAAATTTAAATAATATTTATACAATATGTAAATCAGCCTTTCTTAATATGTCAAGTATAATAAGTAAACCAATAGTATTAATTAATCCAAATTTAATAAAAATTACATTATTTTATTATTGAAAACCTTTAAGAAAAAAATATTACAATAGTAATTTACATTCTAATTTTTTTATATTATATTGTAATAAATTAGAAAAATTAGTTAATTTATTAAGTAAATTATTTAAAAAATCAGTAGAATTAGAAATAATAAGAATTTATTCACCACAAAATGAAAGTAATATATTAGCTAATCTTATTGGTATATTAAGTAATTTTATTAAATTTAGATCTATTCATATGAAATTATTTAAAGTAAGTAAAACTAAAAATCTTAATAAAGGATTTAGTAATAGATTTAGTAATAATAAAATACCTTCTTTTTTATCTGGAATTTATTTAAAATTAGCAGGTAGAGTTTTAACACAAAAATTACAAAGAAGAGTTAAATCTAAAATAGTTCAAAAAGGTAGTTTAGCTAGAACTACAGCTAGTTTAATTAATACTAATAGATTTGTTAATAAAAATAAAAGAGGTACATTCAGTATTACTATTAAAACTGGACATATTATTAAAGATTAATTCTTATTTTTAATTTAATTTCAAATATTATTAAGAAATTAATATTAATTTTACATTCACCAACCACAATCCCCTTCAGATTAAAAGAAAATAATTGAACAGAATTTACAGGAATTGAACCTATTTAGAAAATAACTAAAATTAAGATATATTTTTAGACTTATCAATAAAATAAGGTGTTGTAGCAATTAATTTATTATTGTTGTTAAAAATTAATTTTCTTTTGTTATCAGTAACTCTTAAAGTATATAATTGATTTAAAATAGAGATATGTCCTTCTGAGAAATTTTTTATTCATTTATCTTGAAATTTAAGAATAAAACTTTTTTTATAAAGTAAATTCTCAAAATCATTTACATTTAATTCAATATTATGACTTAAACCTTTAACTTTATAAATTTTTATATCATCGGTAGTTTCAAGGAAATAAACTTTAGGTGAAAGGAATATACCTTTTTCAATAGTATTTTCTAGTTTCATTAATCCTAAAATTTTCTCACTGATTAAACTTTCAGATAATGGTTTATCAATGTAAATACTATCCGTATCAGAATAATATAGATTATAATCATTATTATTTTAAATTGAGACATGTGAATTTTAGCATAGGCTGTTATTGCTGATGCAATAGGAATAATCACATTATGAGTTTTTGAAACATTATATAACAAAGTATTAATATCTTTTTTATAAGATCTATGAAGAACCAATATTTTATTGTCTAATTCAACAATATTTATGATATCATCCGCATTATCTTTTTCGAATTTTTTATATGATTTTATATCCATAATATCAATCCCTTTCTTGGCCTAATTTGATTATTTAGCTTTAATACTATTTAAAATTAAAAAGGCCCATTATTGGTTTAAATAGAAATTTCAGTGATTTCTATAACAGTTCGATTCTGTTTGAGTCTAATTAGGGTAAAAAATAAAACAATAAACAAAACCAACAAAACAATAAACAAAACAATAAACAAAAAGGATAGTTTTAAATAAAATGAACTTTTTAAAAGGTAGCTTCCTATATAAAAAAATAAAATAAAAAATAAAATAAAATAAAAAAATAAAAGTCTTAAAAAATAAACAAAATTATTGTCAAATATTAAAAGGGTTTACTTTCAGTAACTAATCATATCTAATTTTATTTTAGATATAATAAAAACAAAAAATTATTAATTTTATATTAAAATTTGAATAAATTACCAAATTAAAACTAAATACAACTTCTATAATAGAAAATAAAATTAATACTTACACTTTAGTATTAAATAAAAAATATTAATACAAGAAAATGAATCAAATAAACAGAAATCAATTTCAAGCTTTTCCATATCATTTAGTAGATCCATCACCATGACCTATTTTAGTTAGTTTTTCGTTATTAAGTTTAACCTTAGGGGCAGTTATGTATATGCAAGGTTTTACTCACGGAGGACAATTATTAAGTTTAGGATTTACTTTAACAGTATTTGGTATGGTGCTTTGATTTAGAGATATAATAACAGAAGGTACATATTTAGGACATCATACAATACAAGTTCAAAAAGGTTTAACTATAGGAGTAGTATTATTTATTATTAGTGAAGTTTTTGCTTTTTTAAGTGTATTTTGAGCTTTCTTCCATTCTAGTTTATCTCCAACAATAGAAATAGGAGGAGTATGACCTCCACAAGGTATAACACCATTAGATCCTTTTGCAATACCATTATTAAATACTATATTATTATTATCATCTGGTGCATTTGTAACTTATGGTCATCATGCTTTAATTCAAGGAGATAGAAAAGGAGCTATCTTAGGTACATTATTAACAATAATTTTTGCTATAATATTTACTGCTTTACAATATTATGAATATTCAGAATCAAGCTTTACAATGAGTGATTCAGTATATGGTACAGTATTTTATGCTTCAACTGGTTTACATGGATTACATGTTATTATTGGTACATTATTTATTTTAGTAGGTTTTATTAGAATAATTAATTATCATTTAACTGATACACATCATCAAGGACATGAAGCTGCTATTTTATATTGACACTTTGTAGATGTAGTTTGATTATTCTTATTTATAGCTGTTTACTACTGAGGTGGTAACTAATTTAGAATTAAGAAATGAATATTCTAATAAATTATAAGAATAATTATATTATGATTTATTAATTATCTTTATTTTAAAATTTTTATCCCTTTTCATTTTATTAATTTATAAATCATAAAAATAAATTAATAATCCGCTAAACAAATACTAGTTTATTTGTAATTAGCAAGTAATATTTTATATGTTTTTTTTTTAAATTATAAAATATTAGACAATTAATACAAGTCCCAAAGGGTATATCATACAATAATACTATGAATTTATCATTATTTTTATTTTTAATAGGTATATTAGGTTTTATTTTAAATCGAAAAAATATAATATTAATGATTATTGCTATAGAAATAATGTTATTAGCAGTAACTATGTTATTATTATTATCTAGTTTTAGTTTCGATGATGGAATAGGACAAATATTTAGTATATTTATAATCTCATTAGCTGGAGCTGAATCAGTAATAGGTTTAAGTATTATTGTTGCAGTTTATAGAATAAAAGGAAATATTTTAATTAGACAAGAAACTTAATGTATTTAACAATATTAATTTTACCTTTATTAGGTTCATTTGTATCAGGATTTTTAGGTCGAAAAATAGGAGTAACAGGATCTCATATAATAACTTGTACTTGTTTAATCTTATCTAGTATATTAGCAACTATTGCTTTTTATGAAGTAGGATTATGTTCAAGTCCGGTAAAAATTTCTTTATTTAATTGAATAGATTCAGAATATATGACTATATCTTGAGAATTTTTATTTGATCAATTAACTGTATCAATGTTTATTCCCGTATTATATATATCTTCATTAATTCATATATTTTCAACAGATTATATGGCTGAAGATCCTCATAATCAAAGATTTTTCTCTTATTTATCTTTATTCACTTTCTTTATGTTAGTTTTAGTATCTGGAGCTAATTATTTTGTAATGTTTGTAGGTTGAGAAGGTATTGGAATTGTATCTTATTTATTAATTAACTTCTGATTTACTAGAATACAAGCAAATAAAGCAGCAATATTAGCTTTAACTATGAATAGAGTAGGAGATATGGGATTAAGTATCGGATTTTTTGCATTATTTGCTTTATTTGGATCTTTAGATTATGCCACAATATTTAGTTTAGTTCCATTTATGAATGAAACAGCTATAACAATAATAGGTTTATTACTTTTAACAGGAGCTATGGCAAAATCAGCTCAAATACCTTTACATTCTTGATTACCTGGAAGTATGGAAGGTCCAACACCTGTATCAGCTTTAATTCATGCGGCTACTCTAGTTACTGCTGGATTATATTTATTATTAAGATCATCACCTTTATTAGAATATAGTAGTACAGCTTTATTAGTTATAACTTTAACTGGAGCAACTACAGCTTTCTTTGCAGCTACTTGTGGTTTAGTTCAAAATGATTTAAAAAGAATAATTGCTTTTTCAACAATAAGTCAATTAGGATATATGGTAATGGCAGTAGGTTTAAGTCAATATAATGTAGCTTTAATGCATGTTATTAATCATGCTTTCTTTAAAGCTTTATTATTCTTAGGTGCTGGTGCAGTAATTCATAGTTTTTCAGATCAACAAGATGTAAGAAGATTAGGAGGTTTAATTAATTTTTTACCATTTACTTATACAGCTATGTTAGTAGGATCATTATCATTATTAGCTACACCATGATTAACAGGATTTTATAGTAAAGATTTAATAATAGAATTAGCTTATGGTCAATATAGTTTTAGTGGTACTTATGCTTTCATTTTAGGAAGTCTAACAGCTGGTTTAACTGCATTTTATTCATTTAGATTAATATGTTTAGTTTTCTTAACTATACCAAATGGACCAAAACAATCTTATTTAAATGCTCATGAAGCAAATAATAAAGTAATTATTCCATTATTTTTATTAGCTTTATTTAGTATATTCTTTGGATTTATTTTCTCTGATTTATTTGTAGGAATGGCTAGTGATTTCTTTGGTAATGCTATATTTATTAAACCTAATAATATTTCTTTAATTGAAGCTGAATTTAGTTTACCTTTAATTATTAAATTATTACCTGCTTTATTATCATTATTTGGTGCTAGTTTAGCAATATTTTTATATCATAAAAGTCCAACATTTATTATTGATTTAACTGATAATTTCTTTGGACAAAAAATATATACTTTCTTTAATGGTAAATATTTCTTTGATATAATTTATAATAATTATATAATTAATAAAGGTTTAGAATTAGGTTATACTATATCTAAAGTATTAGATAGAGGTATAATAGAAATGGTTGGACCTTATGGATTATCTCAAACTTTAACTAATACTGGAAAAAATATTAGTAAATTAGATACTGGAGTTATAACTACATATTCTATTTATATTACTTTATCTTTACTTTCTTTAATTTTCATTATTTTTGCTCCTATTTTAATAGATACTTCTTTATTAAATGAAATAAGATTATTTATTATTTATATAGCTGCTTTAATTATAATTTTATCTCCTTCTAATAATAAATCTTAAATTTATTATTTATATTTTTATTATAATTTACCCCTTATCTAATATTTTTAATTTTACATTTTTAATATTATTAATTTAATATTAATTTATAACATGAACATAATTTATTTATATAAATTCAATCAATGTCTCATTTAATAGAAATTTATTATAAAACATAAAAATAAATTTCAAAATTGCTTATAACGCAGAGACAGTTCTCTAAAAATTTCTATGAGATCCTCATATTTTCATTAAATATTAATGCCTCAATTATTACCATTTTATTTTGTTAACCAATTTTCATTCTCATTTTTAACTTTACTTACTTTAATTTATATTTTTTCTAAATATGTATTACCATTATTTACTTTCCAACAAGTAATAAGAATGTATATTACTAAATTAAGTAATAAATCTTAAATTAAAACTATTTGTTAATATTCTTTAATTTTTAATAATATTAATTAAACATAATATTATTTATATTTTTATTATAATTTACCCCTTATCTAATTTATAATTTTTTAAATTATTATATACAAATATAAAAGAAATACTATACTAAATTAATATAAATTATAGTTAAGATTTTAATATTTAATGAAATTATTATTAATATAATAATTTATTTTAAATATATGAAATAATTGAATAAGGCGAATCTTAGAATATTTTAAATTTATAATATTAATAAATTATACAAATAAATTCTAAAGTATTAATATTAATAAGTTATATATTATAATTATTTAATATAATATTAAATTAAAAAATTAAAACCAAAAATTAATTTTAAATTAAAAAGTAGATTAGTATTAAACTAAGAGAGATTAAAATTAAAAATTATAAATAAAAAATGTTTTTATCAATATTTAATACAATATATAACGATGCTCCTCAACCATGACAAATAGGATTTCAAGACAGTGCTGCACCAGGATATACTGGAATAGTAGAATTACATAATACTATTTTTTTCTATTTAGTAATTATCTGTATTGGAGTATTTTGAGTTTTAGGTTCAACTATTTATTATTTTAATACAAAAAATTCACCTATTGTTCACAAATATTTAAACCATGGAACATTAATTGAATTAATCTGAACAATAACACCAGCTTTAATATTAATAGCTATAGCTTTCCCAAGTTTTAGATTATTATATTTATTAGATGAAGTAATATCACCTACAATTACTATTAAAGTAGTAGGTCATCAATGATATTGAAGTTACGAATATTCTGATTATGTAACTGAAAGTGGTGAATCTATAGAATTTGATTCATATATGATACCTGAATCTGATTTAGAATTAGGACAATTTAGATTATTAGATGTAGATAATAAAGTAATAATACCAGTAGATTGTCATATTAGATTAATTATTACTGGAGCTGATGTAATCCATTCTTTCGCTATACCTTCATTAGGACTTAAAATTGATGCTGTACCGGGTAGATTAAATCAATCTTCTATTATAGCTGAAAGAACTGGTACATTCTATGGTCAATGTAGTGAAATTTGTGGTGTATGACATGGATTTATGCCTATTGTTATTGAAGCTGTTTCTGTTCAAGATTATTTAGCTTGAGTTGATCAAGCTAATAGTTAATTTTTATATATTATATATTTTTTATATTTATATATTAAACACTATTATATTTTAGTTTTAAAATATTAATTATTTTTAATAATTACCCCCCAACAAACGGTAGCTTAATCTGGAAGAGCACTTACAATACACAAGTTAGAGGTTTCAGTTCAAATCTGGACAGTTTGCCAAACCTTTCGGTTTGTAATTTTAGAAAATTTGAGAAATAAATAATAAAATAATGAACTTAAAAAAATATACAAAAGCTGAATTAATCAGTAAAATTAAAGGATTAAATTCTAAACAATTAGATTTAATGACTTCTAATTCCACCAAAAGCTCTAATAATCCTACTTTATTTCAAGTTATTCTTAAAAATCTTTTAACTTATATTAGGGAAACGCAAATATATACTTGATTTTCTGGTTTTTTAGGTTTTAGAAATGAAGAAAGTTCAAGAATGATTGAAAGATTTAAACAAATAATTAATAAAAAATAAGAAATAATTATTAATCAAGAGGATTTAGAAGAAAATAATGCTATTTATAAAAATAAATAAATACTTTAGAGTTAAAAGTTAATTGGATTAACAGAAATCTCCTAAATTTCTTTCATCGAGGTTCGATTCCTCTTAGCTCTTTATTCTAGAGTATAGACCGTCATTTCTAATTTCTAAAACAAAAATCGATTTTTCCACTTATTTTTAGCTGGCAAAATAAAAATATTTAATTTTTTAAGATCAAATACAAGAAAATATCACTCGTTAAAATAAAAAGGGGGTTATATTGACTAAAATATTTCTTATATTTACCCTTAGTAAGTTAGATAAAAGAGTAAATATTTAAAAAAATGTATTTGTAATTACAAATAATAAATTATCTTAAATAAAGCCTATAATTTAATGGTAGAATGATTTCTTGATGAGAAATTCATAGAAGTTCAAATCTTCTTGGGCTTATATATATCTTAGTCTATTAGACTTATTATTATTTAAACAAAATTTATATAAATTATATTTGTGTTTGTTTTGTTTTTAAAATTGTAAATTAATTACATTGTCAGAATATTAATACAATAATTAATATTAAAATATCATAAATTATTTAAGATAATTCTATAAACTATATTTTAAAATAGGGTATAATATACCATAAATTAATACTTTATAATAAAATTTCAAAAAACACAACCAATCAAAAAATTAGATATAATAATTTAAATTTTGTTTTGGTTTTAAAAAATTGAAAATAAATTAAATAAAGAATATTAATTAAAATTAAAAAATCAAATACAAATGAGATTATTAAAAACTAATGTATTATTAAGATTATTAAATTCTTATATTGTAGATTCTCCTCAACCTGCTAATATATCTTATTTATGAAACTTTGGTTCATTATTAGGAACTTGTTTAGTAATACAAATTTTAACTGGAGTATTTTTAGCAATGCATTATCAACCTCATGTAGATTTTGCTTTTAATAGTGTAGAACATATAATGAGAGATGTTAATGCTGGTTGAATATTAAGATATACACATGCTAATGTAGCTTCATTCTTTTTTATTTTTGTATATGCTCATATAGCTAGAGGATTATATTATAGTTCATATAAATCACCTAGAATATTAGTTTGAAGTATAGGAGTAATAATATTAATATTAATGATGGCTATAGCCTTTTTAGGATATGTATTACCTTATGGTCAAATGAGTTTATGAGGTGCAACAGTAATTACTAATTTATTATCAGCAGTTCCTTTTTTTGGACAAGATTTAGTAGAATTAATTTGAGGTGGATTTAGTGTAAGTAATGCTACACTTAATAGATTTTTCTCTCTTCATTTTTTATTACCATTCTTATTAGCTGCTTTAGTAATAGCTCATTTAATGGCTCTTCATACACATGGATCAAATAATCCTAATGGTATCTCTTCTAATGGAGATAGATATGCAATGCATCCTTATTTTACATTTAAAGATCTTGTAACTATCTTTGCATTCTTTTTAGCTTTATCTGTTATAGTTTTCTTCTATCCTAATTTATTAGGACATAGTGATAATTATATTCCAGCTAATCCAATGAGTACACCTTCTTCAATTGTACCTGAGTGATATTTATTACCTTTCTATGCTATTTTAAGATCTATTCCTAATAAATTATTAGGAGTATTAGCTATGTTTGGCTCATTATTAATATTATTAATTTTACCTTTAACTGATGTATCAAGAATAAGAGGTAGTCAATTTAGACCAGCTATGAAATTAGCTCAATGATTCTTTATTGTAAATTTTGTAATATTAATGTGAATTGGTTCTCAACATCCTGAAAGCCCTTTTGTAGAAGTAGGACAATTTGCTACTACATTCTATTTTGCTTGATTCTTAGTTATTGTACCTATTGTTGGTTTAGCTGAAAATACTTTAATGGATTTAGCTACTGATAAAATTAAATAATTTAATGCTTATTATGGTTATAAATTTATAATCAAATTAATTTATTTATCCATTATTTTTGTTTTATATTTTACCCCCTTTTTATAAAAACATATCCTTATTTAGGGCTTGAACTTATAAAATATTTAATTAGATAAGATGAAGAATTATCAATTGTATTAATTGAACTTCTCTATAATTAAATTAATTATCCTAAATTAATAAGTACCATTAAAAAATTTACCTCCAATAAAGAATTAAATGGTTTATTTATATTTTAAAAGAGTATTGTATTAATACAAATAAGTAATTAAATATTTTTTATTTTCTATATAATTATTTTAATTTCAAAAATTCAAATAAATTATAAAAATAAGGTAGAATTAGTTTAATTGGCAAAATAACGTTTTGTGGCGACGCTGTTCAGAGTTCAAATCTCTGATTTTACCCTAAAATATTATTAATTAAAAATATTTAATGTTAATTAAATTAATAAATAATATTTAATATTATTTTTATTTTATCTTTAATTAAGAATGAGTTATGATATCTAAACCTGTAAAATTAATATTAAATTTTATTATAAAAATATATTAATTTTAAGTTAAGGTCCTAGGTCTATAAAAGAAACTTTTATTTTAATAATCAGTTTATTTTATAATTTAATTGTATATTAATAAAATAGAATAATCTATGGATAATAAAATAGAAAAATATTCATTTAATTAATAATATTTGATTTTTATCAAACACTTTAGTAATTCAATTTTAAGAATTAAATAAATAATTTTTTAATATTTAATTTGTTTATTTGATATTATTAATTAAATGAGATATCTGTAATTCCTATATTCAGACTTATAAATATTTAGAATGAACCAGCAATATTTTATTTTTAATAAATTTAATTATTTTAATATTAAACAAAACAATAATTAAATTTGTGTTTTAATAAAATATATGAACATAATTAGTTTTGTAGATATTTTTTTCTAACTCATTTGATTATTATAATTAATTAAAATAATATTTTAATAAATATAATTTAAAAAGAATTAAATCAAATAGTTAAATAGAATAAATTTATTAATTCTTTGTTTAATTAAATTCTATTAATAAGATAGTGAAATATTTTTAAACATTAAATTCAAGATAAAATTATTTTGATTATATTTATTTATTAATAAAATGATTTAATTCAAAATTTTCAGCTGAAATAGTTTAAATGGTTAAAACTTACCATTCATGACGGTAAAACAAAGGTTCAATTCCTTTTTTCAGCTATATTTAAATTTAATTAATAAAACTAAGCGTAAAAAATAATCTTAATTAGATTAATATCATAGTCAAATATTTAAATAAAATTGAAATAACTCCTCCTAAAATAACAAAACTTCAACGGATTATAAATGATGGAAAATATATTAAAAAAATATAATTTAAATTTTTAAACAATCAAATAATATTTGATTTAAGTAAATTTAGTAAAACTAATATTATTTTTAAAAATAAAAAAGATAGTTTTAAATTAAATCTAAAAACTAAAAGTATAGATGACAATTTAGTATAAACATCAAAGTAATTTAAAGGAATTATTAAGGATAACTAGCAAATTTATTAAAAAGGAGGTCATAACCAAAAGCCACAAACTCATTAATGAAAATTAATAGTAAGCAAATTGTGGCGATCCTAAGGGAAACCTTAAATATTAAAACTTCCTGAAGCAAAACATTGTATTAAGGAAAGGAAAGGAAATCAACCGAGACTCCGAAAGTAATGGTGAGTGAAATCGGATTAGCCTAAAGAATATAAATATTTGAAATAATATAAAATTAATTATAAAGAATGAAGTTGGAATATCATTAATTATAATATAATATTTATATAATAATTATTTAATGTTAATTAAATTAATTACCAAAGAAGGTATTAAGTCCTGTAAAATATTAAAATTTTTTTGAAATAAGTACGATGAGAGAAAACTTGTCGGAATATAGGGGAACCATCCTCTAAGGCTAAGTATAATAAATTTAGCGATAGTGAAAAGTACTGTAAAGGAAAAGTTGAAATAGTTCGTTGTATAACGAAATGAAATAGTCTTGAATTAGTAATTCTATAAGCAGTCGAAGTTTTAGAATATAAAATGACGGCGTACCTTTTGCATAATGGGTCAGTAAGTTAATGATAGTAGCAAGGTTAATTAGCCTTAGCGAAAGCGACTGAATTATTTGTATAATAAAAAAAATATATAAATTTATATAAATTTTTTAAAATATTTTTACTATAATAAAAATAGAATAAATTCCTTATATATTAAAAAATAATTAAAATATAAGTGATTTATTTACAAAGAATAGTTTTGGGATAGTTACTATTATTAGACCCGAAGCCAGTTGATCTTTCCAAAACCAGATTATAATGGATCGAACGGTTGAATGTTGCAAAATTCTCCGAAGAGTTTTGGAAAGCGGTGAAATGCCAATCTGAACTGGTGATAGCTGGTTTTCTACGAAACATATTTAAGTATGACATCTATTAATAAATTTATGGTGGTACAGCACGGTAATTCCCAATTAATAGTATAAATATTATTAATTTAATATTTATATTAAAAATTTAGGTTGAGGGGACTTTGAAAATCTTACCAATGGAAACGAAACTCGGAATAACATAAATTGATAATAGATATTCAGACTATTCATGATAAGTTGGATAGTCAAGACGGAAACAGCCGAGAACATGGATCAAGGTCCCGAATGATTATTAAGTGAAAATAAGGAAGTAATAGATTGAATGCAGCTGTAAAGTGAGCCTGGTAGTCGCTATCTTTTAATGACCGTTGTAACAACGTAGCAGCCCTTAGACTATTGCGCCGAAAATTTAACGGGTCTTAAATAATCAACCGATATCCTGTTAATTATAAATATAAATAAATTTTATATTTATAAATTAGGTAGTAGAACATTCAGTATAATTGATGATAAACAGTGTTTCATTGTTTGTAAATAACTGAAGAGATAATGCTGACATGAGTAACGTAAAAAGAAGTTATAATACTTCTCGCCGAATACGAAAGGGTTATAAGGAAAGGTTAAACCACCTTATGTTAATGCGGCCTCTAAGGTTCAGAACCAAAGTTTTGACTGATGAGTAATATATTGAAAATCTATATGGTAAATTTATAATAGATCAGGAAAATTAAATATATAATTTATTTAAATAAAATAAATTAATTACTACCGTACCCTAAACCGACACAGGTTCGTAAGTAGAGAATACTAAGGCGTAGAGCTAAAAGTTGTTAAGGAACTCGGCAAGTTGTTCTCATAAGTTTGACGATAAGAGAAACCATATAAAATTAAATTAGCCATAATTTAATTAATTATAGGGTATAATAAAATCGGAGGCCACGACTGTTTACTAAAAACACAATTCAGAGCAATAATTAATATAATAGTATTCTGGATGAAATTTGCCCAATGCCATTAATATAAGAGAGGTAATGTTAAAGTTACTAATCGAAAGTCTGGTTAATAGCGGTCTTAACTATGAGGATCCTAAGGTAGCAAAATAAATTGGCCATTAAATGTGGTCTAGTATCAATAATGTAACGATGGTCTCACTGTCTCTACAACTTGCTCAGTGAAATTGAATTGCGAGTGCAGATGCTCGCTGTCTTCAGAGGGACGGGAAGACCCTATGCAGCTTTACTGTAGTTTGTTATCACATTGATTTAAATTCAATTAATAGTAATTAGGCATGTCGATAGACTTAATTTGGAAAACCTTAGAATTAGAATTAAATCCTTGTTTACCTTATAAATTGAAATTTAAGGGAGAAATGACAAATTGGTAGTTTGACTGGGGCGGTCGTCTTTAAAAAAGTAGCAAAGTACATCCAAAGATTTTTAATTTATAGTATTATAATATTTTATTATAATATACAGACAAAAAAACAAAATAATTCTCTAGTAAATTTTAATACAAAAAAAGAATTAAATAAAATAAATAATTTTATTATTACAAGGTATAGCTAGAAATTGAATGGAGATCAATAAACCAGTGAAAGGTTTTGGAGTGTATAATGGCGGAAAGCATACCTAACTGAAAGACTTAGAAGTCGAACAGATACGTAAGTAGGGCATAGTGACCCCTCGCTATATAATGGAATAGACGGGGATCAATCGATAAAAGTTACGCTAGGGATAACAGGCTGATAGCCGGCGAGAGTACACATTGTCCCGGCTGTTTGGCACCTCGATGTCGACTCATCCTATCCTCCGGGTGTAGAAGCTTGGAAGGGTTCGGCTGTTCGCCGATTAAAAGGGTACGCGAGTTGGGTTTAATACGACGTGAGTCAGTATGGTCCCTATCTTCTGAAGAAATAAATAGTAAAAAGGGAAAGACCTTCTAGTACGAAAGGATCAATAGGCTGTGTTTCTCTAGTGTACCAATTGTTGAATTTAATTTTAATAATTAAAATTATTAATTAAACAGGCATAGTTGGGTAGCCACAAACATATTAGATAAGCGCTGAATGTATATAAAGCAAGAAACTAATCCCTAGATACTATCTTAAATTTATTTCTATTATTTTCAAAAAATAATTTCTTTTTAATATATTAATCCATAATATTTTTTAAGAAATGAAATATAATTTAATTTTATAAGAAATAGAACATTTCTTGATAGGATGCAAATGTAAGTAACTGTGAATTATTTAGTTTAGCATTACTAATTTATAAAATAGACTTGATGTTTAAAATTGTCCAATTTTTATATTTTTAAACACACAAAATTTAAAAATTAAATTTATTTTTAATAAATTATATTTGATTATTTATTAATCTGTAAATAATATTCATTAATTATATTTTAATTAATCTTATAAAAGATTAATATTTTTAGAATCACAATCTAACATAAAGTTTAAATATTCATCTTTACCGTATAATTCTAAGAATCCAGAGATAGGTTTATTTTCATATCTAATGAATTCAAGATTATCAGTAATATTATATTGTTCTTTAACATTAAATTTAGATAAAATGTCTATTGCTTTTGTTGAATCTACTATTTCTATGTTATCTTGATATGGTTTCATACCAAGTCTTCCATATAAACTGTTAAGAATCATTTTAGCAGTAGTTCTGTCCATTTTTATATTACTTAACCCTGCTTTTATTTCAAAGTATTTATTGATAAATGAATTAAATACACCAGAAGTTTTATCAAATTTATATCCGTATAAAACTGTTATATTATATCCTAAGCTTATTGCTAATTTTATTTCTTCTGAAAAATATCATCCAGTTCATTTACCTAAGGGATTATACATTCTACCATCAATTTTATGAGGTAATAAAGGATAATTTAAATATTGAGGATCTAAACTGGATGTATCTACTTCTACGAATACGATACCAAAATAATTATTTATGTTTGAATCAGTGGAGAAGGTTGTATTTCCAGTTGGCATATCATTTAACATTGCAAATGGATATAAAGAAGTTACATCGTAATATTTTAAGTTGATTCCTTCATTTCTAAATACTTCTACTACTCCTCCATAATAAGCATTTCTTAAATCTTTATGTACTAGTCCTTTGATAATTGGTAATTTACTATTATCTAGATAATTAGTTCTAAATATTTTTAAAGCAATAGCTGAAATGGTAGGTAATTTAGTTATATCTATTCTTTCTAAATTAAAAATGTCTTTACTAAATCTCATGATAACCTGATGTAATGATTTTAAATCTAGTTCTAAATATTTAATTAATTCAGCTTTTAAATTTCAAGTATAAGATACTAATCCTTCATATTCTTCTGGAGTTATTCCATTGAATGCTAAGATATCAGGAGTTATTCCAATATAATCTAAGGTATTTTCATTTACCATGCTATAAGGGAAAAATCCTTTTTGGTGTGAGGGGTTATTAATGGTTTTAATAGAAAACTTTGCGAAGTTTCTACAGTAGTTCGATTCTACTTAATTCCAAAGAAAAAAAAAGGGGGGTAAAATTTTAATTAAAACGAATACAACGAGCACACTAACAAGAAAAATTAAAGAATTTTAGTAAAATCTAGTTTAACTTTTTTATATTTAAAAATTAAATAATATTGATTAGTGTCTAAATTTGTAATTCCAAAATCTAAAATAGCTCTATCTAATTTATCGTACAAATAGTCGTGTAATAAGTTAGAAGAACTATAGTAGGAAATCAATATTTGTTTACTTAAGATAATGTGTGGATCATTATCTTTACCAAAAATTGAAATAGTAGGAATTAAAGTGTAAAATTGATTTTCATCTAGCTTTGAAATAAAGTTCGAAATACCTCCAATTTCTAGGTTAGATATGTAAAAATATTTAAATTGACCTGTTTTGTCGATAGATATTATACTGTTAACATCTTTAAGCAAAGTAATATCTTCAAATGAAGTATTTTTCAATAAATTGTTAATCATTTTTTATTAAAATAAAGGTTTCAAAAATTAGTATTAGAAAATTTCTAATAACGATAAACAACAACAACCGCTATAAATTAATTAAGTTTATCATAATGAGTTGTTGATAATGTGGGAGCCCACACTCTTTTATATTGACGTATTAAAGCTAAATAATGCGCATTATTTACGTTTAATACTAAAATCGCATACCCCCTAATAATGGCCTTTTTTAGGGGGTATGTACAAAAAGGAAGAGAGTTTATCTTAATTTGTATTTTAGAATTAAATAAATTATTTTATTTTTAATAATTCTTAAGTAATAATCTATTTTAATTAAGAATCTATTGTTAATTTTAATTGGTTGGTATTTATTACCTAAAAGTTTTTTTTTAGGATTAAATGTAATAGAAGTTTCTAAATTGTTTTTTATATTAATATTAAGATTATTAAGATTTTTAAAAAATCTAGCAGGAGAGGGTTTTACAATAGTAATTCCTTTTGCAATATCTTCTATTTCGTTTAGAGTTAAAGAGTTTCTTACTACCCCAGATATTACAGAATGAATTGTATCTGTTTCATCCTTGTAACCATATTTTTTAATTCCTAGAAAAAAAGCTTGTTTAATAATAGCTCCGTTTAATTCATCTTTCATTAATCCTAGTTCATTCCCAACTAATTCCGGAGGTAATTCTCTATTTACAAATATTGAATCTGTATCAGTATAATATAATTTAATACCTAATTTAAGTAATAACATTTTTAATTCTAACATTTCAATTCTAGCATAAGCTGTAACAGCTGCTGCTATACCAACAGGAGATTTTACTACTCTAAAATTAGTTATTAAATCAATTTTAGTAAAATCTTTAATTTCATTTATTAAATCATAATCTAAATTACTACTCATTAGAATTGTGCTAATATTTTCATTAATACTTATTTCTGAGAATATTGTATAACTTCCATAGTATTTAGTTAAATCTTTTTTATAAACATTTTTAGTTTCTATTAAAGTTTTTCTTCTACCAAAATAACCGTATAATTGGTTTAAGTGCATTTTAGCAATTAGTCTTAAAGCTCCAGTTGCCAATTTTTTAATATTGTAAAAATATTCAATATATTTATTGAAAATATTACTTTTACTAAAATGGTATACTTTGATTAATTCTATTTTATAACCATAATTAGCTACTGCTTTTAATTCTTCTGTAAAATAAACTCCAATTCAGCTACCCAATGGGTGTATTGTTTCGTTGTCCACTTTAAATGGTAATAATGGAATTTCCATATCATTAGGAGTAGTTATTCTAGCTTCTGCAAAACCAAATATATTATCTAAATTTTCTTTTCTACCATCACTTTCACCTAAGAATTCAATAGGCATAAGATTACACATTGCTTTAGGATATAATGAATTTACATCATAATGTTTTAAATTTTCACCATATTTATAATAATAATCTGTTGAACCTCCAATATAAGCTAGTCTTATTATACTATCTAAATTTTTAGTTAAAGTAGGTATGTTAATATCTAAGAATTTTGGTCTAAATATTTTAAATGATAAAGTAGAAGTACTTCAAATAGTCGCAATATCAACCTGATGTTCATTAATATAAATATCTTGAGCTTTAGTTAAACCTTTTAAAAGGCTGATTGAATCTTGTTTACTATAGAGAATAAATTGATTTAATAAATCTTCATTTTCAAATAAACTTATTTTATTAAATTGAGGATTATAAGGGAATAATTTACCTTCTACTTCAAAGATATTACATAATTCTTGTAGTGAAATAGGGAATATTCTTAATGAATCTTTAAAAATAAATTTAGTATCTTTAAAAACAATATCAATTCCTATAAATCTGTGTAAATCATCTATTAAAGAATTTACTTTATCAATATTTATACCAGGAAGTTCTAATAATCCTTTAAATAAAAAATGACTCCAAATATTAAATCATACAGTTCGATTCTGTTTAACTCTTTTTATTAAATATTAGTAAAATTATAGATAGAAATATAAAAAAATTATATTTAGAATTAGTTAAATTATAAAATATAAAAGAGGATATTTACTATTCAGTTTTCACTAAATAATTAATTAGTGATCCTCTAAATAAATGTAATTATTGTTTAATTTGATAAATTTAATTAAAGATTTAAATAGAAATAAAAATTTTAAAATTAATAAATATTACATAAAAAGAGCTTAATTTTTCTGTAAATAAACAGAAATTTATTATAAAATATTATAATAATATTCCAAAAATATTCTTTAATTAGAGTATTATATTTTTAGGTTAAACCTACGTTAAATTTTATTAATAATAAGTTATTAAAATATAAATTATAATTAAATTTAATATTATAATAATATTAATATTTTAATGTTTATAGCCTTTAATTGTTCAAGTTTCTTTATAATATATTAATTATAATATATAAAAAATTCTTAGATCGAACATTTAATTATATAATTAATGTAGGCTTAAATTAAAAATCAAAAAATAAAAATGAAATATATCTTAATAAATATATTAAGTTTTACAACTATAATATCAAGTGTATTAGTAATAACATCTCAAAATCCTGTAATCTCAGTAGTATATTTAATATCTGTATTTGTAAATGCTGCAGGTTATTTAATATTATCTGGTATAGGTTTTCTAGGTTTATCATATATTATAGTATATGTAGGAGCTATTACTGTATTATTTTTATTTGTAATTATGATGATTAATATATCATTAACAGATATAATAGATACTGGAAAACAATATACTAAAAATTTACCTTTAGCTTTTGTAGTTGCTTCATTATTTATATATGAAATGTTTAATATTTTACCATTTAGTTTTAATAATGTATCTGGTTTAAATTTAATCTTAGATACTATTACTAATTTTAATTTATTAATTTGAAATAATAATGAATTAAATTTTGTTAATAATATTCATACAACTTATCAATCTAATATTGCAGATACTACATTCATTTCATTTAGTCAAATTGAAGCTATAGGACAATTAATTTATACATATGCTGCTATCTTATTAATAATTTGTAGTATTATTTTATTATTATCTATGATAGCACCTATATTTATTTCTTTAAATAAAAAATAATTTATTTAATAATTTAATTATATAATTTTAATAAAATTTATCCCCTATTATCAATATTATGATAAATTTTTTAATAAAATAATATTTTAAAATATATTTTTGTTTGATATATTATTTATCTCATTTAGTATAGAAAGGTCTTTAGACTAATTATTCTTCTAGATATTTCTTCTATTCAAGTCCGACCTTTTAACATCTTTCTTAGTATAGTATTCTCTCTTCCTGTTGTGACTAATCACAACTAACCTTTTTTTAAGTTGTCAACTAAAAATAATTTATTTCTACAACTTTTTCTAATATTTTACTTTATGTTAGCCCTAATCTACTTAATTAGGAGATGAAGTGAGATTTAAACCAAAAAACACAGAAATTGAAATTTATTATAAAATATTAAAAATAAATAAGAGTTAAGTTTACAGATGGTTTCTGTAATGGATCTGCAAAATTCATAAAATAAGGGTTCAATTCCCTCTTAACTCTAAATTAACTTTAAATAAAATTTGTTTTTTGGTTTAAATCATTATAAATAAAAGAAAGGTATTAATTTTTATATAAATTATAGCCCTTATAAATAATATATTAAGCATTTAGATATAATTAAGTTATAATAAATTAAATAAAGTTTAAATTAATTATTAATTAAAAACAAAAGTATGAAAAAAATTCTCTTAGTTCAATGGTAGAACTGCATTCTTCTAAAGTGTTAATTTTGGTTCGAATCCAAAAGAGAATAAGAATTTATTATTTTAGAAATTTAAACTAAAAATATAAAAATTATTTGATAATATAAATTTATTATTTAATATTTAAAAAAATAGTTTAACTTTCATTATTACTATTAAGATTTTTTAAAAATTTTAACAAAGAATATTTGTTAAATCATTAAAAACCATTTAAACCTATTATTTAAGGTTTTAAGTATATAAAAAATCAAAACACAAAAATTATTGTTACAATGTCTTCTACTTTATATTTTTATTTTATAATTATTTTATTTATAATTATTTTCATAATATAAAGATTTATTTTAATTAATTATAATTTATGTTATAATTTCCTTATATTAAAATATATTTAATTATTTTGGTTTTAATTATTAATTATACTTACAAAATATTTAGCTTATACTATAATTTATATTTTTATTGTAAATACAAGTAAAAAATAAATATTTTTTAAAGTTATGTAGTTAATTTTAATTAACTATTTCTAATCAATATTTATATTTATTTAAATTATTTTTGTTTGTTTAAAATATCAGACTATAATTAAAATTTATAATTTTGTTTTTAAATAATATTACAATCATTTTATGTTCAAATTATTAATTTTTAAATAAAATATGTGATAAAAATTAAATTCTAAATTAAAAAATATAAATAGTCATCATAAAATAAAATATAAATATAAATAAAGATAATATTTATAATTCTCTATGAATACAAATATTTTAATTTTAACTCTGTTAAATATATTAATTAATTTATTAGATGTATTATTAGTAATATTACCTATATTATTATCTGTAGCTTTTATGACAATCATAGAAAGAAAACAATTAGCTGCTCATCAAAGAAGAGTTGGTCCTAATACTACAGGATATTATGGTGTGTTACAACCTTTTAGTGATGCTCTTAAATTAATAGTTAAAGAAACTGTTATACCTTCTCAATCTAATAAAATATTATTTTATTTAGCTCCTGTTTCTTCATTAATATTTAGTTTATTAGGATGAGGTATTATTCCATTTGGACAAGGTTTAGCATTATCTGATTTTTCATTAGGAATACTTTATACAGTAGCTTTATCTTCATTAGGAATTTATGGAGTATTATTTGCTGGTTGATCTGCTAATTCTACTTATGCTTTTTTAGGTTCTTTAAGAAGTACTGCTGCTATGATTAGTTATGAATTAATTTTAAGTTCTGCAATATTAATTATTATTATATTAACTGGTTCATTTAATTTTACAAGTATAATAGAAAATCAACAAGCTATTTGATACATAATACCATTATTTCCAGTATTTATATTCTATTTTATTTCTATATTAGCTGAAACATCTAGAACACCTTTTGATTTACAAGAGGCTAAAAACTAATACTAATAGATTTGGCCTCTATAAATATCGCTATATGCTGGAAACTCCTAAAGCTTTAAGTACTCATCTTATTATAAATAGATAGTGAAAATCTTAAAGATGTAACAATGGACAATCAGCAGGAAACCAACAAAATTACAATTAAATAAAACACAAAACCAAATAAAACCAAAACCAAAAATTTTAATTATTTTATCCCCTTTTCTCTATTCTATAGTTTAAAGTTAAATAGATAGTTTTAAATTAGATATTTATAATAAAATATTTATTTAAAATATCTAAATAATAACAGGTTTATTGTGAAAATAAAACTAAATATTAGAGTAAATGAAAATTTAATAATTCTCTTAGTTCAATGTTAGAACCACATTTAGTTAAATGTAAATTTTGGTTAAACTCCAAAAGGGAATACTTGCGGGCGGTTGATAGGAAGAGGGACAGGCAAGATTTTAATATTTAAATTAAATATTACTTTAGATAATAATTTAATATTCTACAGCTTATTTGCAGGTACCGTTGGATTTATGGGATATAAATTTGTTTCTTCATACTTAAATTCTTTTTATGTAGATAAAGAAGTACAAACTGATGCATGAGAAACTTACTCTGAAAGACCAAGTCAAATTGGTGCAGAAAGTGTAACTTCAATTGATACTATTACTCCCATATCTGAAAATGTTAGTCCTGTTTCAACATTACAAACTACATCTGAAGTAGGAACTCAAATTATAACTGATGGTACAAGTACAGTAACAACTGTATTACCCATACCACCAGTAAATCTAGAAATGATCCCAAATCCAGATATTACTAAACCTTTAGTAAATCAGGGAGTTCAAACTATTAATTTTCCTTTAACTAATAAAGAAATAGAAAGAATTATAGAAGCTATAAATAATAAACCTAGCTTTTTCTTTGATGCACCTGGATGTGATACTTGAATATTAGCAGATCCTTCTACGATAAATTCATTACCTGTTTCAGATATAATAAATTTATTATCTTAATTGTATTATAAATTTCATTTTCTAAATTTACCCCCTTTCTTATTGATTTTATTATATAAAAGGGTAAACAGAACAAAGTGTATAATTTTATTTTGGTTTTATTATTTACAACTATTTGTTTTGTTTACATTACCCTTTATCGTTGTTGTTTTTTAATTTTTATAATTAAACAATAACTATAAAAACAAAAAATTGTAATTTTAAGTAGGATCCTCAGAGACTACACGCGATAATTTCTAATAACTAAATGAAATATGATATAGTCCAACCATTATTGAAAGATAATGGATAAAATATATTATTGAAATTATTATTTCTTTTTCTATTTTTTATTTACCAAATATATTGTGATAAACTTCAATATGATAATTTGTTTTCTATTTTTTATATTCAATGTTTTTATACTATACCTATTAAACCTTTAAAAACTTATAGTGATCTTTCTAACACTAATTTATTAAAAAAAGATTTAGGTAAATTAGGTGGGGTTTATGGTTTAATACACATTAAATCTTCTAACCAATATATCGGTTCTAGTTTAAATTTATATTCTAGATTAATGGATCATATTAAAGGTAGAGATTCCAACTTAAGATTACAAAGATCTATAAAAAAATATGGTTTAAAAAGTTTTAATATAGTAATATATTATTTTCATAAAGATCCTGCTGTATTATTAACAGATATTGAAACTACTGTAATATCTGCTTTTCCCTTTTCTTCTTTATTTAATTTTAAAAAAGAGGCTAATTCAATGTTAGGGTATAAGCACACAAAACAAGCAATAGAAAAAATGAAATCAAGATTTGTAAATAAAAATAATCACCCTATGTTTGGTAAAACTCATAATAAAGAAACTTTAAGTTTAATTAGTAAACCTGGTATATTAAATCCTATGTTTGGAAAAACTCATAGCGAATATACGAAAAATTTAATGTCAATTAAAAAAAGTATTAGACCTTTAGGTTTATATGATGAAAATTTAAATATAATTGAAAAATACTCTAATCAAACTGAATTAGCAAATAAATTTAGTGTACATAAAACGACTATTTCTAGATACATTAAATCAGGTAAACTTTTTAAAGGTAAATTTTATATTAGAGAAATTGATTAATTAAATTTAAAATAGATTAAATAAATGAAATAATAATTAAACTAATATATTAGATTAGATAAGTTTTTTACATCTAATCAAGTTAATCTTGGAATCTGAATTAGTAGCTGGTTTCTTTACTGAACATTCTAGTGTACCTTTTGTTTTCTTCTTCTTAGCTGAATATACTTCTATTGTTTTATTTAGTTGTATTACTTCTATTTTATTTTTAGGAGGATATCATATGCCTGAATTATTTATTAATGATTCTTTCATTAATTTACAATCTATTATACTTGGATTAAAAACATGTATATTCTGTTTTATGTTTGTATGATTTAGAGCTACTTTACCTAGAATGAGATATGATGCTTTAATTGAATTATGTTGATTAAATTTATTACCTGTTTGTGTAGCTTTTATTATCTTAGTTCCTAGTATTTTAATAGCATTTAATATCTCACCTTATTAAATTTTTATCTTTATATTCTTTTTTAGATTTAATTTAATTATTTTATTTTAATCATTAATTTATTAATTTATTCAAAAATTAATTATAAAATTAATGCATTTATAAATAAACAAATAATATATTAATTTTATATTATTTATTTAATTTTATATTTCTTATCCCCTTTCAAAAGAATTCTTTATTTTTAAAGGATAATTGAACCTGCTTTGGTATAGCGTCGACAATAAGCCTAATTAAAGCGCTTTATTTAGCGCTAAGACTATTTAATTATAAGGGGATATAATTCGTTAAATACCTAAGCTAATTTTAAGAAATCTAAACTAACTTTTTTATATTTGAAGATTAAATGGTAATAACTGTTTTCTAAACAAGTTAAATCTAGAATAGCCTTGTTTAATTGTTCAGACAAGTAAATATGTAAAATCTTTGAAGAGCTAAAATTAGTTAACATAATTTGTTTGCTAAGGATAATATAGGGATCATTATCTTTAGCATGAACTGAAATGATGGGGATCATCGAATAAAAGAGTTTTCTTCTAATTTAGAAATAAGAAATGTAAAAGTGTTGGGTAATTAGAGCACCTCACCAAATTTTGTTTTATTTATTTTATCAAATTTGTTAATTAAATTAATTATTCTATTTTTAATAATTCTTAAGTAATAATCTATTGTTATTAAAAATTTAATATTTATTTTCTCTTATTGACCCTATTGATCCTATTGATTCATTCAAAAACAAAAATGAAAGTAATTATTTTTTAATAAAATTTATTAAATTCATGGATAGTTTTAAATTATAAAATAAATTTAAAAGAGCTACTAAATATTGCAATAAAGCATATAAAATATAATAATAAAAAATTCATTTATTATTTAAATATCATAAGAATTTAATTTTGGTTCCGATTGAACGTTGTTCAGTAGTTTAAGACATGCAAATCATTGTTTCTGACAATAAATTATATAATAAATAATTATATAAAATATTATAAAGAAATAAGGTGTAAGGGTGAGAATAATAAATAAGTTACTTTATAATTTCCATAGATAGGAAATAAATTTAATTATTATAAATAATTAAAATAAGTTAAATAAAAATATTTAATTTATATTAAAGGAAATTTTCTGTTATAAAATACTATTTATTTTGATTAGGTAGTTGGTAGAGTAAAAGCCTACCAAGCCGACGATCAATAGCTATGTTTGAGAGAACAGATGGCCACATTGGGAATGAAATCTCCCAAGTAGTTTAATACTACCAGCAGTCGAGAATATTAGTCAATGCTCGAAAGAGTGAACTAGCTAACTGAAATCAATTATAATAATTGATAACATAAGGGAAAATAATGATATTACCTTATTATTAGTGTCGTCCAAATCTGGTGCCAGAAGACTCGGTAAGGCCAGAGACACAAACGTTAATCGTCTTAATCAGGCGTAAAGGGTTTGTAGGCGGCTTTTAAACTTACTTATTAAAATAAATTAAAAATAAAAAAATAAGTAAAAAATAAAAGCTAGAATCAAATAGAGGATAAATTAAATAATGCTTAGAGTAGGTCTGATATCCTTAGATACTAAGTAGAATATTAAAGGCGAAAGCTTTTTTTCCATTAATGATTGACGCTCAGAAACGAAGGTGAGGATAGGAAATAGGATTAGATACCCAAAATACCCCTCTCTGTCAACGATGAATGGTAGTTATTAGTAATAAAATTATTAATGGCAATGTTAACACGATAACCATTCCGCCTTGTGAGTACAACTGCAAAGTTGAAAACAAAAAAATTAGTCGGTTTCGGAGCAAACGAAGTGAAGCATGTTATTTAATACGATAATCCGCGTAAAACCTTACCAGTTCTTGAATAAAAACTTTATTTTTTTATTTTAATAAAATTATAAAGGAATGTTTTAACTTTAAATTAATAATTTAAAGAATAAATTAGAACATTTAATACAGGTGTTGCATGGCTGTCTTCAGTCCGTATCGTGAGAACTGAGGTTAATTCCGCTAACGGACGAAATCCCTATTGTTAATTAAAAATATTATAATATATATTATATATTATATTATATACTTAACAATTAATGATTCTTATAGAGTTTCATTTGGGGCTAAGACAAGTCGTTATGGCCCTTATGAACTGGGCTATAGACGTGCCACAAAAACTTTTACAAAGTGATGCTAGACTTTTTCCTAAAATGATTTAAATATTTATTTTATTATTAAGGTTAATATTTTTTGTTTTTAATAAAATATATAATCGAAAGATTTATAAATCATTTATTTTTAATTTTTATAGCAAAATTAAATTTGGAAAGTAGGAGGAGCTAATCATTAAAAAAAGTTAAAATATAAATTTAGACGGATTGTTCTCTGCAATTCGGGAACATGAAGAAGGAATTTCGAGTAATCGTTGATAATTAGCGCAACGGTGAAACTAGTATCCGTGATGAACTAACTGTCTGTCGCTGGGAAGAAGCTTATAATGATGGAAATGGGAATATAATTATAAATTTTTTCATAGTTAATTAGTTTATAATATTATTTAATATAATAAACGACTATGTTAAACTAATTAGTTTTTATTAATTCATTTGAGTAACATCTCAAAAGTCATAGCAAGGTAGCCGTACTGGAAAGTGCTGCTGGAAAATAAATTCATTTTACCCCCTTTTTATTTTTATAATTAAATAAATTAAATAATTAAATAATTAATAAATTATAAGAGATTAGTTGAGTGGTATAACGGCATATTTACACTGTGCAGAGAGAGTTTCGATTACTCTATCTCTTACTTATAATTATTTTATGAATTTTTAATTAGAATGTTTTTATTATTATTATTTAATTAAGATTATAAAAAGAATATTTAAAAATTTTATATTAAATATCACTTATATAATTTTAATTTAACTTATATAATTTTATTATATAATAATTTATTATTATAAAATTAATAAAGAGTATAAATACTTATTAATTTGCGAGTGTGCCGAAATTTGGTAGCCGGGTAAATCTTAGGAATTTATGACTTTATAATCGTAAGAGTTCAAGTCTCTTTACTCGTATAATAAAAATATATTAATTTAAAATAATATTAAAATAATTTATTATAATCAAATTAAAAGTCTAAATAAATTAAATATTAATTAAAACATAACATAAATTAAATATTAATTAAAATATAATATAAATTAAGATAAAATTTCTGAAATCTCTGACAGGAATTATACAAATATATCAAATTATATAATTTATATTAAAAAACAAAACACTAAAGTTTGATACAAAAATAAAATTCTGTAACATCTTTAGCTGAATTGGAAAAGCGTTTGCCTTCGAAGCATTTATATATTGGTTCAAATCCAATAGGATGTATTAATTAATATTATAATAAAAAAATAAAACAAAAAATTAAAAAATTAGAAAATTTAATTAAAATATATTAATTTAAATAATATTTAATAAATAAATTTATTTTTCTAAATAAAAGTAATGATGTTTATTAGTATCATGATTCTTATAGTGGCAATAGCCCTACCTTCAATAAATAGAAATATTTCTCCAAATTTATATTTAAGAATATCTTCTCTATTATTACTTTATACTGGAGCATTAGCTTTTAATGCTTTTTATATTCAGTCAATTGGATCAGGTATAGGTATCTATAGTGGATTATTTCAAATTACTTTATTCACACAATTATTTGATATAATTATAGTATTAACAGGTTCTGTTATATTAATAGCTTGACCTTTAATAAATCATAAATTTATAGATAATAATTTAGAATTAAATGAAGCAAGACATAATATATTATCAATAAATAATTATAGAATAAAATATTCAATAATAGTATTAATATCAACTTTAGGTTCTTTATTATTAGTATCTTCTTCAAATTTAATAACTTTATATTTAAGTTTAGAATTACAATCTTTTGGAGTTTATATATTAGCTTCTTTATATAGACATTCAGAATTAGCAATATCTGCAGGATTAAAATATTTTTTATTAGGAAGTTTAGCTTCTTGTATAATATTATTAGGTTGTGGATTAATATATACTTTCACAGGATTAACTAATTTAGAATCTATATATAGTATGATATCAGTAATTGATAATAATAATAATATATTATTAGGTTTTAGTTTAGGTTTAATATTAATTTTTATAGGATTATTATTTAAAATAGCAGCTGCACCTTTACATAATTGAGCACCAGATGTTTATGCTGATAGTGCTACTATTATAACTACATGATTAACTATTATACCTAAAATTTCTATTTTATTAATATTATTTGAAATACAAACTCATATTAATTTAATAGAAAATATTAATATAATATTAGAATTAAATCCTTTAAATAATATAATGAATAATAATTATTTATGAAGTAAAAATTTATTATTAATAAGTTCATTATTATCATTATTAATAGGAACAATATTAGGTTTAGCTCAATCTAAATTAAAAAGATTATTAGCATATAGTACAATATCACATGTAGGATTTATTTTATTAGCTTTAGCTATTAATTCAGAACAATCAATAGAAGCTTTAATATTTTATATCATACAATATACTATTACTAATTTAAATACTTTTTTAATAATAATATTATTTGGTTATATAATAAAAAATTCATTTAGAGATTTAATACAAAGTATAATGGTTGAAGATGAAACAGGAACAGAAAATGATATTAATTATATATCTGAATTAAAAGGTCAATTTTTCTTAAATCCTGTATTATCAATAAGTTTAACAATTTGTTTATTTAGTATGGCTGGAATACCTCCTTTAATAGGATTTTTCTCTAAACAGTTTGTATTATATTCAGCAATTCAAAATGGATATTATTTCATGTCTATTATAGCTATTATTGTAAGTATTATAAGTGCTTCTTATTATTTAAAAATAATAAAAATAATATTTACAGAAGAAGTAAATACATCTCAATATAGTGATAAAGAAATAAAAATAATAAATAATTTAAATTCTAATTCAGAAATAGAAATAAGTAGTACAAATAGTTTTATTATATCTACTTTAACATTATCTATTTTATTCTTTGTTCTTAAACCATCAATTTTATTAAATAGTACAACAATACTTTCTTTATCTTTATTTAATTTTTAATGAATAATTTATTAATGTTATTTATATTAGTTCCTATATTAGCTTTAGTATTATTATTTTTAAATTTCTTATTTTCAGTACATAGACCTGATGAATCTAAAATTTCAGCTTATGAATGTGGATATTCAGCTATTAGAAAACAAAATAGAACTGATTTCCAAATTCAATTTTATGTAGTTGCTATGTTATTTTTAATATTTGATTTAGAAATATTATTATTATTCCCTATTGCAGTTACTTTATATAAAGTAAGTACTTTTGGATTTAGTATTGCTTTAATTTTCTTTGTAGTATTAACTATAGGATTTATTCTAGAAATTGGTTCTGGAGCTATATCTATTGCTAATTCTACACAAACTAATTATAAAAAATAATTTATTATTATTTTTGTTTATTAATTTTGTTTTTAATTAATAATAATTTTATTATTAATTACATTTTTTTCATTTATAACCCCTTTTTAATTATAAAATATTTATTTTTGTGTTTTAATCTCTATTAAATTTTTTCTCATAAATTATTTGTTTAATTATTTGTTTTGTTTTTTATTAAAATATAAAAGAATATATATAAGAATATTTAAACTAAGGGGAAATCTGATAATTGGTAATCAGTTGTATTTGCATTACAAATATGATAGTTCGAGTCTATCTTTCTCCAAATATCGTTTTATTTTTAATTATAGTTTATTTTAAACTCTTTATTTACTATTTATATTAATAAAAATATTTAATTATAAAATAATAAATAATTTATCTTTATTTAATTTTTAATTTTAATATAATACTAAAATTATTATATAAAAATAAGTTAAAAATATAAATTGTAATTTAAGCCTCGATTGCTTAGTGGTCAAAGCGCTATTCTGAAGATATAGAAATGTGAGTTCAATTCTCTCTCGGGGCATTATTATTTCATTAATATATTTATATATTAATATTATATAAAAATAAAACAAAATATTTATAAAGCCGGAATAGTTTAATTGGTAAAACGAATTCCTTGTAAGACTTTGATATTGGTTCGATTCCAGTTTTTGGCAAATATTATTTATATTATTATTTTGTATTTTGTTTTATTTAATTTTGTTAAAATTTATAATTAAAAATACATTAAATATGAGTTGTAGTTTAATTTGGAAAAACATCATTTTTTGGTAATGAATAATATCAGTTCGAATCTGGTCAACTCAGTAGATTATATAATATTTTAAACTTATTAATTTTATTTAATATTTAATTATAGTATATAATTTATTAATAATTTATTTATAATTCAAATTATAAACTTACTTCTAAGAAAGCAGAACTTGAGTGGTTGAGTGTCTCCCTTTTAAGGAGAAAGTCCTGGTTCAAGTCCAGGTGCTTTCAATTCTAGGTATATATTCTTATTTCAAATGATATTTATTTATCTTTTTATATTAAAATCAAATATAAATATTATACTTCAGAATGGATAAAAAAATTATTATATAAAATTTAATTATAAATAAGGGCAGGTGATCCGATTGGTAATGGTGATTCTCTGTAAAAGAATTGGTTAGCACCGTAAAAGGTTCGATTCCTTTACTGCTCAATATAAAAATTTTAATTAAAATTTTCAAATGGTAGATGACAAATTGGTCAGTCGCTCCTTTTGGGTAGGAGACATACAGCATGTTCGAATCGTGCCTACCATATTTTATATTTATATGATTTAATTCTTTAAATAATTAATCTAATCAAATTATAAAAATTTGAATATAACTTTGGTGTTATGGCAGAGAGGTTATTGCGGAGTACTGTTAATACTTTTTTTCATAGGTTCGAGTCCTATTAACCCCTTATTATTTTTTATAATTTGATTAATTTTTTGTTTTATTATATTATATAAAAGAGTAATAAATAAGCGAACATGTTGAAATTGGTAAACAATCTCTTCTTAAGCAGGAGTGGAAGTAATTCCTTAAGAGTTCAAGTCTCTTTGTTCGTATACGTTTTACAACAATAGTGTTCAATATTTTATAATTGATTAATTTAATTAATAAATTATATTTAGACAGTTTAGTGTAACGGTTTGCACGCTAATCTCATTAGTTAGTAGAAGGGTTCGATTCCCATTCTGTCTTTAGGTCTTTGTAATCCTATTATTCACCCTAATAGAAATTTCGGAATCTTCTTTTTAGTTGTCTATTAATATTTATGATTCTAAAGGAAAATACTTTTTAAAAAAGTTAAAATAAATTTTTAAACTAATATTTCAATTTTTTTAAATTTAAAAATTAAAAAGTCAAATTTCTTCTCCAAATTAAACTCAAAATCTAATAAAGCACTATCCAATTGTGAAATTAAAAATTCTTGGATTAAAATAGGATTAGAATAATTAGTTAATAAAATTTGTTTACTTAAAATTAAATGAGGTTCATCATCTTTAGCTCAAATAGATAAAACGGGTATAACAGTATAAAAAGAATTAACTTCTAATTTAGTTATAAAATCCTTAATTCCATCAATTTTAAGATTTGGAATGTAAAAATATTTAAATTTACCTGTTTTATTAGTTTCAATATGTTTATTAATATCTTTAAGCATAGTTATTTGAGTGTTAGAAGTTCTTTTCAATAATTCGATGTGGATGTTTTTCATTGTTTATATTTTTATGATTGGATAGTTTTAAATTAAATCATACAATTAAAAGAGGCGACAATTAAATTTGTCTGCTAAACCAAATAAGTGATATTTAAAATTGGTACTATATAATAAACATCCAAAAATTTAATAAATATTTACTAGGTTAAGCTTTAAACTTTTCGAAGGATCCTCATAAAAGCTAGTAAGCGAGGCTGCGAGTAAGGAGGATACTTTAGCAAACGTCCACGTAATCTTGCCATGTATTAGACTTCCTATCCCACCTAATTATTCTTAGGTTAGAATAAATATATTATGATATTAAATTAATCATAATAAGGTCTTTTAGTATAATGGTCGTACAGCAACCCTTCAAGTTGCTAGTGCCAGTTCGAACCTGGTAAAGGCTATATATTTTATATAAGTATTTTAAAAATATTTAATAAAAACAAAACAATTACAAATATATAAAAAATATTAAACAAAACAAAAATAATATTTTTTATTATATAAGTTAAAAAAATTATTAATAATAAATAAATTTATAACTTAAATTTATAATTCATTTAAAATTAAAAAGATTTTATTTAAATTATAATATTTTCTTATAGTAGTTAATCGTTATTAAATTTATAAAAAAATAAAATTTAATACTAATTTTAGAAACCAAATAATAAAAAACAAAAATGTTACATAATTTAAATTTAATAATAAATTCTCCATTAGAACAATTTGAAGTAAGTAGTTTAATAAGTATAATAGCACCTATATTTGGTTATATTAATATAACATTAAGTAATTTAGGATTATATTCTTTATTAATATTATTTATAATACTAAGTTTACATATAATAAGTAATAATGAAAATAAAATTTTACCATCAAAATGAAGCATAGCAATAGAAAGTATTTTTACAACTATTAATACAATGGTAAGAGAACAATTAGGTAAAGAAATTTATTTACCTTTTATTTATTCATTATTTTTCTTTATATTAATAAGTAATTTAATAGGTAATATACCTTATTCATATACTATAACAACTTCTGTAATAGTAACAATAGGTTTATCATTTACAATATTAACTGGTGTAACTATACTTGGATTATATATTCATAAATTACATTTTTTCTCATATTTTGTACCATCTGGAACTCCTTTAGCTTTAGTTCCTTTATTAGTTTTAATTGAAACTGTTTCTTATTTAGCTAGAGCTTTATCATTAGGTATAAGATTATTTGCTAATATGGTAGCTGGACACTCTTTATTAAAAATTTTATCTACTTTCTTATATCAAATGTTTAGTAGTAGTTTTATTATAGCTATATTCACTTTAATTCCTTTTGCATTCTTTTTAGCTTTATGTGGATTAGAAGTAGCTGTATCTATTATTCAAGCTTATGTATTTGTATTATTAGTAATATCTTATATTAAAGATGCTATCTACTTACACTAATTTAATTTTTAATTCAAATTTTAAAATATATAAAAATTAATTTTTATTTTAATTATTCTGTTAATTTAAACATTATTAATTAATTAAAAGAATATAATAAGTTGAATTTAAATTCTAAAACCAAAAACAAATTAAATAATAATAGATTATATAATTATTGTTTTGTTTTAAATATAATTAAGATAAAGATTAAAAATTTAAACATTGATATAAAGTCTTAAGTTATTTATTAATAATTTAGATCCACTTAAAATATGAAAAGAATATAAATTATAATAAATATTTATTAAGTCTATTAACAAAAATTTTATTGTATTTTATTGTTTTAATTTAAATAATTTTTTGTTATTTTAATAAATTTATCCCCTTTCATTTAAAAGAATATTAATTAAAATTAAAAAAATAATTCTAATTTGATTATAAGATATTATTAAAAATTATAATATTAATAAGGAATAGTTTACATTGGAAAGTTAAAACGATTGCTAATTGTTCGGGTTATCCCTTAGGTGTTCGACTCACCTCTATTCCGTTTAAATTTTAATTATTAAAATTTAATTGTAAAAATGTTTTTTTGAAATTTTTTTGAGTAAATAAAAAATAGAGGAGTAAAT